AGATAGGATCGGAACAAAATAATGAAATTCGAATGTTAACATGATAATGAAATTCGAATGTTAACATGTTTTTCGGGGGTAACTTGATGAGATAGGCAAAGGAAAGCCTATTGAAATAATGAGTTCTATCTTGGGTGAGTTGTTTAGTGATAGGTGTGGTCCGAAAGAACTATTGAAGTCAGAACATAAAATTGTGCAAGAATCCGTAGCTCCATTTTTTCTTTTTTTTTTTTTATTCAATAAAAAAAATACGAAAAGAAAAATAAATGAATAATAAGAAAAGGCACTTATATCATAGGAATAAAAATAGCCCCCGTTGTTGATTCAATGTATTTTAGTTTTCAAATCAGATAACTCATTTCATGTATGATTCATTGTAACAAAACAATAAATGGCCCAGAGCTGGTACTGACCAGGCCAGGCCGGGGAATACGAGAAGCTTTCGTGCGAAATCAAAGAGGTATTCTTTAACTTCATTTACTTAAAATTTTTTATTGATTGCGGGTATTCCCGTTATCTAAATGTAATTATAAATTAATTGCTGAAAAACTGATCCAATTTGTATCTTTTGTATCTGTATCTATAATTTATCTTCTATCTATAGAATAAAGAAAAAAGAAAGCAAAATAAAGACTTTTTCTTTACTTCATGTGTAACATAGTAATTATCCTTTGTTTAATTGGGAGAGATGGCTGAGTGGACTAAAGCGGCGGATTGCTAATCCGTTGTACGAGTTATTTGTACCGAGGGTTCGAATCCCTCTCTTTCCGTTTCTTCTGATGACTTGAGATTTTCTTTCGAATTCGAAAGAAAATCTCAAGCACTTTTTTATCTATTTCTATTATAGATATTTAACTATAATAGAAATAGATAAAATCATAAGAAAATTAAGAAATCAAACAATGAAAAATCTCTTATTTTTTTATTCCTCACGTCCAGGGTTACGTCCTGGATCATTAGATAGAAATCCAAAGATGAAGAGAGAAACAAAGAATATCACCACTGTGTAAACGAAGAGTTTGAGAGTAAGCATTACAAAATCTCCAAGATAAGATCATTTTTGTTAAAAAGGGAATAGATTATCCATTTTTATACCACATATTATATTCCATTTTGACACCAAACCAAGAAATCAAGTGGTTTCTAAAAAAAAAGGAATTTTCAGAAATTTATTTGTAATAAGACTAATACTCTTTCGTTATGAAAATTTTTTTATTTTTCATGCGCACAAACAATTAGTCATTTATTGTGGGGACTATAATATAAGAATATAAGGGCCTTGGTTCACTGGAAGTAGAAGGTCAAAATGAGTAAATGAGGTGATCCAAATTCATCGCGCTTATTCAAGAATTTTCATATTTGAATTGAGGGTTCACAATGTAAGACTCATCGGATCTTATCAATGGATTCTTAGAATCTTTTTTTTGTATTGAATAAATCATGAATGTTTGTAGGACAATATTAAAGATCTCATCGAAAACTTACAGCAGCTTGCCAAACAAAGGCTAAGAGAAAAAAGAACAAAGGTATGACTGGCATAACATCTACGATTGGATTGAAAAAAGCATAAGCCTCGGGCAATTTGGCAATGAAAAAATGACTCGAATGAAGTATAGAATTAAGATAGATACAGATCAAACTAAAGATATTAAGCATAAAAAATGTTTCATTCTTGGAGATAATTGTATTTTGATTGAGTTATCTTTATTAAGGTAAAAATAAAGAAAGTGAAAATAGATAAAAAAATCCTTCTTTTTCTTTGACTAACCCCCATCAAAAATCCTTCAATTCTCAAACGAAAATAGAAGGAATCATACTTTCATACAATATCTTAATTGAATTATATGTAATGATCAATAAATTCAATTTCATTTTACAACTACACGTATAAAATCTTAGCAAAATCTAACGGATTCCATAGATATTTGAGCGGGAATTGACGAACAACCAATACCTATATTAGTGTTTATTGGTGTTGAATAGAAATCTAAATGGGGCGTGGCCAAGTGGTAAGGCAACGGGTTTTGGTCCCGCGATTCGGAGGTTCGAATCCTTCCGTCCCAGAGCCGTCGAATTCTATCAGAATAAAGATTGTTTTTTTTTCTATCTATAATATAATTATTATATAATATAATAATAATATAAAAAATTAGAATTATATATTAGAATTATATATATATATTCTGTTTCGTTTAAGAGTGTAATGTTTATTTAATAGTTCCTTGTTTCTGATTTCTAATGATTCTTTATATGAATCATATCTTTTACTTTCTTTCTCATAAACCGAATCGAATACCGATGACATACAGAATCCATTTGTGATCCGGGTAGGATAGGAATATGGGTCAATGTATAATAAAAAACAAAAATAGGATGGGCTGTTCAGTGTATGCATGCCTCGCTCAACTTTAGTTACTTAGAAAAACCTTACGTCCTATATATATCATATATCCATTGATTTTAATTATCAACGCTGCATTCTGAATCCAAATGTGAAAGCTTCCTATTCCTTCCTTATTTCTTATCTCTAAAGAAAATAAGGTACGGTACTAATTCTATCTCGATGCTGAATTCTAAACAGGAGGGGCTCCTGTCTTGGTACTAATTTAATTGCATCACTGGGATTAAGGATCAAAAAACTTTTTTGGGGAAAAATAAAAAAGAAGTATAAAGTAAAACAAACTAAAAGTAGAAAGAATACCCATAGTGACAACGACATTTCTGTTTTGGTGAAAAAGATACGTGATTCCTTAAATATCCGCGATTACCCCATTGAGAATTGTTCGGGATATCAGCTGGATACGAAAAGATCATATTATTCCAATTCTGATTTTATCAATCAGATCGGGTGGAAGAATAACGACCTAAACTTTACATAAGCCTTTACCTATTCATATTCTCTATTCATCCCTACGAAAAAATACATACTAATCGAATGTCATTTTTTTTATTCTCTATCTAACTGGGTGAAATCCTTGATGATTCAATTGAAAAAATCAATATATTATATATAGTGATTTTATGTTTATGATGATTTGTGTCTCTTTAATCTTTAATCAATGAGTTATCCGCTCAAAATTTGGAGCTAGTTGGTATATGTGACAACTTGTTGATTGATTTCGAGATCAAATTTTTCTTTTTACGTTTTACGAGAAAACTTTATTCAAATAACGAAATGATAAGATAATGATCTCGAAGTGTTAAAAAAAAATGAACCATTCTGCTTGGTATTCGAAGAAATACGAAATTGGGGAATCTATTCTTATCGAGTAACTTCTGCCCTTTGCAGGTCATTGGGCTAGCTTATTTGATTAATAACAATAACATATATTCATTGTGTTCCGGTATTGGAAATCCAATTAAAGATCTTTCTTTAGTTTAGTTGTTCGATAAAGATTGGATCTCTCATGCTTGATCGTCTTGTCTTGAAAAATCTGTTGACGGTGTGGATTGAAGAAGAATTCATTTATTTGTGTTCTTTATAAAATAAATTGGTTAATTCATAAAATATGGGTTAATAAAATTGAATCCTTGTTGAGACTTCTCCAGATAAATACCCATACATATAGAAATATGTATTATTATATTATGTATCGATTGAGCCAATGATTTTTCATGATTCCATATTGAATCAATTTCATACCGGTTCCAAACTCGAGGAATGTTATGGTAAAACTTCGTTTAAAACGATGTGGTAGAAAGCAACGTGCGGCTTGAAGGACATGGTCGGTTGTGGATTCTTACATCCACCATTTTCTTTTATAATTTTATATAGGAATTATGAGGTGCTCTTGGCTCGACATAGTTTGTTCTGTTCTACTAGAACCCCAACCCATTTTGTTGGGTTGTGAGTTAACGTAAATAGTACACGATGGAGCTCGAGCGTAAAGGCTTAATTAATTTCTCAGAGGTAAAAGATCTAGGGTTAATATCAATCAATAAGTTGTTCCAACTTCGTAAGCATATCTTCGATATAGAAATTTAAAAAGATTCAATTCTAACAAAATATCCTTTTTAGATTTGAAACTTTTGTTGGAATTGGGAAAACTATTTCGACCAAAAGTGTATCACACGGAAATCAATCGTGCGTATGATTCTTCGATAGTCAATAAATCACAAAAGGTATGTTGCTGCCATTTTGAAACGATTAAGAATCACCGAAGTAATGTCTAAACCCAATGATTAAAAACAAAGATAAACGATCCTGGAACAAGAAAACGCCACTTTCAATTGTCTCAAAATTTTATTTGAGCAGAAATAAAAAAAAAAATGGATTCTAAACGAGACAAAAAGATTGGTTATAGACAGCTCAATAAATGAAATGCCAAGGACTCGGAATTTTCCTTTGAACTCTTTGAGAATTGTCCAACTTGAGTTATGAGTTATTAAGTACTAATTTTGTTCTTTTCGGGGGAAGAATAAAAAAAAAACGAATAAAATCATAGTTTAAGAATAGATTTGATGATTTTATGGATCTATTCGCTACTATATCTATTACTATATCTATATATAAGATATAAATTAGAATCATTTTTCTCGAGCCGTACGAGGGCAAAGCCTCCTATACGTTTCTAAGGGGGGAATTATTCATCTATATCTATCCCAATGAGCCATCTATCGAATCGTTGCGATTGATGTTCGATCCCGAAGAGAAGGAAGAGATCTTCGGAAAGTGGGTTTTTACGATCCGATAAAGAATCAAACTTATTCAAATGTTCCCGCTATTCTATATTTCCTTGAAAAAGGCGCTCAACCTACGGAAACTGTTCATGATATTTCAAAGAAGGCAGAGATATTTAAGGAACTTGGCATTAATTACACGAAATCAAAATAATAAATCGAAATAAAAAACGAAAATGAAATTTATCTATAAAATATAAAATAAATAACGAACAAAACTTTTTTATATGCAATATGAAAGATGAAAGGGATAGAAAAAAGATCGAGTAAACAAACATATGAACTAACAGAATCCATAAAATGGATCTATCAAATTGTGGGATTATCTCAATCAGGTGGTTTTTGGTGAGACTCCACTAAAAAAAATGGGCCGAGTTTGGTTATTGTACCTATTGTACCTTTATGGATATTGAATAAACCCGAGATTTTATTCTTCTTTATTTCTTTTCTATATCTACATCTACACTTTTTTTATTCTCTATGTAGGTTATCTATGAAGTGCCAATCCAACACAAGTCCTTATTATATTATAATTTTTCTTTCTTTTTGTTTTCTCAACGTTCATATTGACAATGGTGTATTGAACAAATATAATTGATCGTGGATAAATAGATCCATTTATACCCGTCCTATAAGTTTTTTCTTTTTTACTTTACTTGACGTAAGTGATGGGTTCCTTGGATTCGATTGACACAACACACGAAGTTTCTTCTGAATAAACAAAAACGGAAAAATGCATTCTTAAAAAAAAAAAAAGGGCGATCCATAATTATTATATATTTATTATATATATAATAAATAATATATATATATAATAAATAATATATATATAATAAATATATATATGGGAATTTTTTAGATTTTCATTAGATCTGTTCATTTTTATGTTCATAATCGACTATAAAAAAAAAAATGTTTTTTGGTGAGGTTGTTAAATCCAATCTATCCCCTTTTTTTATTCCGATCGTATCTACAAACCATAATTCGACTTTTGGGTTGCTAACTCAACGGTAGAGTACTCGGCTTTTAAGTGCGGCTAGAATCTTTTACACATTTGGATGAAGCAACGGATTCGTCCATACCATTGGTAGAGTTTGTAAGACCACGACTGATCCTGAGAGGGAACAAATGGAAAAAACAGCATGTCGTATAAATGAATAACTCTAAGTTAAGAGTACTTAATCCTTATGGGATCGGTACAAAATATTTATTTTTTTAGTTTTAGTTAGAGTTTTAATTCTTAGAGCGATACAAAAAAAATAAATTCATGGTTGGATCGAGTAAATAAATGGATAGGGCCTAAAAGCTCAAATTATAGGGAAACAAAAAAAGCAACGAGCTTATGTTCTTAATTCGAATAATTACCCGATCTAATTATACGTTAGAAATATATTAGTCCCTGGTGCGGGAAAAGGTTATTTCATAATCATAACTTTAAATAAATAAAAATAATAAGTGGGTTCTCCATTTTTTTATGAATCCTAACTATTAACTATATCCCTGAGTGGAGACGAATGTGTAGAAGAAACAGTATATTGAGAAACATAATTTTCTAAAGTCAAAAGAGCGATCGGGTTTCAAAAATAAAGGATTTCTAACCATCTCGGTATCTTATAACTAACGAAAAAAAACCAATTGGACGGAAATGGAAAAAGAGAGAATCCGTTGATTAAGCATCTCCAAGGTATCTATTCTTTATACTTTGATACCTTGTTTTGACTGTATCGTACTATGTATCATTTGATGGCCCGAGAAACCCCCTGTTTTGGTTCAAATCTAATTTTAAAATGGAGGAATTACAAGGATATTTAAAGATAGATAGATCTCGAGAACGAGATTTCCTATATCCACTTCTCTTTCAGGAATACATTTATGCACTTGCTCATGATCATGGGTTAAATAAATCGATTCCTTATGAGCCTATGGAAATTTTAGGTTATGACAATAAATATAGTTCGCTAACTGTTAAACGTTTAATTACTCGAATGTATCAACAGAAGCATTTGATTATGTTGGCTAATGATTCTAATAAAAATAAATTTGTTGGGCATAATAAAAAATTTGATTCTCAAATGATATCAGAGGGGTTTGCAGTCATTGTGGAAATTCCATTCTCACTGCGATTAGTATCTTCCCTAGAAGGTAAAAAAATAGCAAAATCCATTAATTTACGATCAATTCATTCCCTATTTCCTTTTTTAGAGGATAAATTATCCCATTTAAATCATGTATTAGATATATTAATACCCCATCCTATCCATCTGGAACTTTTGGTTCAAACCCTTCGCTGTTGGATACAAGATGCCCCTTTTTTGCACTTATTGAGATTCTTTTTCTACGAGTATCATAATTGGAATAATAGTCTTATTACGCAAAAAACAAAAAAAAAATTGTTTTCAAAAGAGAATCAAAGATTATTCCTGTTCCTGTATAATTTTCATGTATATGAATCGGAATCCATATTCATTTTTCTCCGTAAAAAATATTCTCATTTACGATCAACCTCTTCTAGATCTTTTCTTGATCGAACACATTTTTATGGAAAAATAGAAAATTTTATAGTGGTCTTTCGTAATGATTTTCATACCATTCTATGGTTGTTCAAGGATCCTTTCATGCATTATTTCAGATATCAAGGAAAATCAATTCTGTCTTCAAAAGGACCTCCTCTTCTGATGAAGAAATGGAAACATTACCTTGTAAATTTATGGGAATATCATTTTTACTTTTGGTCTCAACCGGATAGGATTCATATAAACCAATCATCCAATCATTTTCTTGATTTTCTGGGCTATCTTTCAAGTGTACGATCAAATCCTT